GTAAGGCCCCGCTGAGTTCTTAACTCTTAGAGCGAGACTTTGATCTGATGTTTCAAACCACTTTATTGTATTCCTTTTTTATTCTAATGTTTTTGAATAATTTAATAATAATTGAATCTATTGACTTATTCATAGTTTCTGTCGTTCCTAACATAATATTCACTATTATATCAATATTTTGAATATGAAGAAACAAGAAAGGAGGAATCCATCAATTTTTTTAAGAATCTAATACGTATGAATTTATCCATCTGAAAATATGAAACATCCTGCAAATAATTTTCTTTTTGGACTCAACTATTTAGACTAATTTAAAACAAATAAGAAATAGAAAAAAAAACTGTAATGAGATAATAAAGAAAGAATTGGATATGCGTAAAGATCTAATCCGCTTTTCAGCCAAAACAAAACAAGAGAAGTCTTTTTTTGTTATTTTCCTAAGTTATAAGTTGAAATGAGTTTAAGAAGTTCTATTTGTTCAATTATACCCGGAAAATAAAACAAGGAATAAGAATCTTTGGAAAACAAAAGAAAAAATCATGATCCCGATACAAGACGACACAAGAAAAGGATTTTCTTGTGTCGTCTTGTATCGAATCGAATAGACGATTAGAAAGACTAAGAATAAAAGAATAATAAGACTTTCTATAAATCTAAATAATAACTAAATAGAAATCTTTTTTACTTTCCTTTTTCCCGTCCTTGCCTTGTATTCTATTCCTTTGTACTTTGTATTTGTATACTTATTTTCTATCATTAGGAATGGTATACAAGTAATAAGTTTCAGACATCCCGCAAAATAAAAAAGAGTAAAAGAGTCTAAAAAAACAAAGAAAAGACTTATAGAATTTTTTGAATCATATATCAGTCTATCAATCAACAAGAATTTGGCACTTTTACCAACTTTATTTTAAGGAATCTCTAGATCTAGAAATTCATTTCGTACAACTGAACCTTTTCAAACTGTTTCTTTTTCAGAACCAAAAAGATTTGTGCCAAAATAACAGATGCCAAGAAGAACAGAAGGCCTTGGACTCGTAATGGATCTTGAAGCACTATTTCTGTGTCTCCCTGACCAAAACCTCCTACATTTGGATTACTTGTTAATGGTTGATCAAGCTTGATGGATTCACCTTCTGAAACAAGAAGTTCTGGTCCTGGAGGTATAATATCAACCACTTGACGTCCTTCTGATGCATCAACTATGGTTATTTCATATCCCCCTTTTTCTTTACGTGCTATTCTGCTTACTATACCAGCAGATGTAGCATTATAAACTGTATTGTTACTCTTGTTACCATCAGGATAAATCTGACCCCTTCCTCTGTTCCCACCTACATATATGGGATATTTTAAGAAATGAACGTCTTTTTTCGTAGCAGGGTCGGGGGAAAGAATAGGAAAGACGATTTCACTATATTTCTGACCGGGAACAGGACCTATCACAAGAATATTTCTTTTATTAGGACGATAAAACTGAAAAGAAAGATTGCCCATCTTTTCTTTCATTTCGGGAGAAATACGATCGGGTGGGGCTAATTCGAATCCCTCGGGTAAAATAAGAACAGCTCCTACATTCAAAGCCCCCTTTTTACCATTAGCAAGAACTTGTTTCAGTTGCATATCATAAGGAATTCGAACAACTGCTTCAAATACAGTATCAGGAAGTACAGCTTGCGGAACTTCAATATCCACGGGCTTATTAGCTAAATGGCAATTGGCACATACAATTCGACCAGTTGCTTCTCGTGGATTTTCATAAACCTGCTGCGCAAAAATGGGATATGCATTTGAAATAGATGCTCGAGTTATTACATATATCATGATCGATACATAAATGGATCGAGTCATCTGTTCTTTTACCCAAGAAAAAGTATTTCTATTTTGCATGGTCCAATCATTGATCCCCGGAATTTATACAATAAATTTGATAGGTAGCTAGTAGAATTCCCTATCCACAAGTTTGCCATTGTATTGATTATACTGAAAGAATTGTACTAGTGGAATATAGTATGAATACCTTGAATTGAAAAGGTAGGAGTATAAAGAATAAGTAAGATGAAAAATGATTTCTTTCTACACTTTCTTTCTACACAAAGAAAGGTTCTGATTTTATTGATATCAAAAGATCTAATGAATTATTCATTCATTGAATGATAAATTACTACAAGCGAAGGAGATACACGATTTAAAAAATGGAAGATCCAATATTTCACAATTGTATCTAGAATCACTGGAAAAGTGGAAACAAGACCAGATATAATCTGATCATTCTGAGCCAATCCAAAATCATTGTAGATCGAACCAATCATTAGTTCCCAACCATGGGTCGAGTGAAATCCGATCCATAAATCAGTAACTAAAAGAATCGAAAAAGCTTTGATTGTATCACTTAAGTTATAGAGAAATTCCTGAATCCAAGAATTTAAAATGAAAAGTTCTTCATTACCCAGAAAAAAATAACCACTTAGAATAGCGAAACAGATTAGATTTGTAGAGAAATGCAAAATGATATGGAAATGAGATTCATTTTGTCTTTGGACCAATTGTATTGTTTCCTCGTGCATTCCTATACGAAGCCTTTGCATATGTGTCTCCGAGTACTCCTTTATCATCTCGTCCAACAGGAATAGTTCTTCTAATTCCATAAATTTTTCTAGAACATTTTTCTCTTGAATATCATTCAAAGGGATTTCGGATTGCCTAGTATTCCACCAATTAATAACCCAAGTTTCTAGACATTTCTTAAATGAGAGAGAAACCCACCAGGGCAAAAAGATTATAGACACAAGATATGGGAGGGAAGCCAATGCTTTCTTTTTTTTCATTCTGTATCCGTGATGTGAATTGTTAATGAACCTGTTTCATTGGTCGATTCTATCTGAGATTTCTATGAAGTACGAAAGCGTAGGGATAGGGTATCAATTCAAAGGCCTAAAAAGAGGAATTATGTTTTACGAAAACAAAAGACATGGTAGGATATTTGATGAATCTATACTTATTTACTTATTACTTATTAGACCTTTTACTAGTCTAAAGAGTGAAGCCAGACACCATGTGTATGCGTATACAAAAGAGTTATTGTTCCATATACGTCTTCCCACTTTTGAGATGTATTAAGTTCCTTCTCTCATGGTGAGATTTATTCTTCAGTTCATTTCAAAATACTTCAATGGGTACGCGCAAGAAATAGGCCAATTCGGCAGCTTTTTGTTCAATTTCTCGTGGAGTCAAATCCTCATCAGTACGGGTCAAGGGAATGGCTCCTTGACCCTTGATTTCCATATAAAGGACACGACGAGGAAAAAGACCCTCTCTCACCTCCATTCTGATTGATTGGATATCTTTCAGAAAGAAACGAAGGAAGATGCGACGATTTCTTCCAGGGAATCCCCAACGAAAAAGGGACATTATCCCTTCTTTTCTATCGAATCGGTCATAACCACTACCTACATTCCATGAAATTGTGCACCACAAATAAGAACTAATGAATAGACCTGCGATCCCATAGAAAGACATCACGATCCCTTGTGGGAAAAAAAGGATTTGCTGAGACGGAAATACGGATATCAGATTTTTACCAAGATAACTGGAAGTTCCAACCACTAAAAATCCCAGTGAACCTAAAAAAAGGATACAGGCCCAGCAAAAATTACTTGTTTTTCGAGACCCCGTTATAAGTTCTATCCATATATGTTCTGATCGCCAGTTCATACTATACTAGATCCAGTTGCATTCGATTGGAATTGAGAGAATAACCCAAATGGATTTGACTTGACTTTTATTGCTTGATCCCGAAGTAACTTTCATCAACTAGCAGCATTCCGACAGGAACCATTAGGAATAATTGGTTAGACACATTGAGTTTCTATTTAAAAGATTTTTCAAAAAATCTTTGCTGATCATTTTGAATTTCATCATTTAATTGATTAAGCTATAACCGCATATACATGCATTAATGCCGTATATTAGGCATCGGCATACATAACAAAACAACTCTTCCATTTGTTTTCGGAAAGTCCAAATATCATATATCCTACCGTATTACATTAAAAAAAGTATCTGTATGATGATCCAGTGTTGAAATAAATTGATTAGATTTCATCGTATTTATATTTAGACAATCTTATTTCTTTGGACATAAAGAGATAAAGAAGCCATTGCGATTGCCGGAAAGACTAGGCCCACTAAAGGAACAAAAATAGAGGGAAAGTTCAAATCTATCATAGAATGGGTACCTCAATTTCATATTTGTACCTATTATAAATTCTAATTATAAAGATATATTCTAATAAGTCTATCTATTAATTATTAATATTAAGCTATTAAAACTATTAAAAAGAAATTAGAAAGAATATTAAGATAATATTAATATGAAGTATTTAAAAATCAATAACAAATGTAGAACTCAATGAAGTATACCTATTCCTCTTTCGACACGAATATGTATGAGAATCCCCTTTACTAAAACTGAAGCTAGTGTTATACTTCCATTTGAAAATGAAGAATTTCAATCTTTTTGAAATTTCTTTTTTGAATCTTGATTCAAGGGAAGGAAACCATGTAGTTGAAATAACTCATTCAGAACACCTTTTAAAGGATTACGTGGTACAATTGGGTCGAATAAGCCCTTATGGAATAAATACTCAGCCGCTTGTGAACCGTCGGTTACTATCTTTTTCAATGTTTGTTCAATTACTCTTTTACCCGCAAACGCAATGTAGGCATTAGGTTCAGAAATAATGATATCTCCCAACATACCAAAACTTGCTGTAACTCCGCCAGTTGTAGGAGATGTAAGGATTGATACATAAAATAACTTTTTATTTGATTGATAATCATATGAAGCAGAAGATATTTTAGCCATTTGCATTAAGCTCAAACTCCCTTCTTGCATGCGTGCTCCTCCAGAAGCACACACAATAATGACAGGTAAAGATCGATTAGTAGCATACTCGATCAAACGGGTGATTTTCTCACCTACTACGGATCCCATACTA